ATCGACTCCCCGAACAGTACTATAAGAATCAGTACTAAACATCCCTCCCGTAATAGTACAAGCTCCCATAGCAATGACATATTTTGGTTTAGGCATTTGCTCATATAATCTCACTAAAGAAGGAGCCATCTTCATTGTTACTGTGCCGGCTGTTAAAATGAGGTCCGCTTGCCTAGGACTCGATCTTGGTACCAATCCATAACGATCAAAGTCGAATCGCGAGCCTATTAATGAAGCAAATTCAATGAAACAACAACTGGTACCGTAGAGAAGTGGCCATAAACTGGAGAGTCTTGACCAATTCGAAAGATCGTTCGATGTAGTTGAAATAACAGAATTGGGGGTTGTTTGGTCAAGTAACGGAAACTCCATCAAATTCATAACTGTCTCGATGTACTTTTTTCCTTCCCTTTTATTTTGATTGTCTGAATATTCAGCTAAGACCATTCTAATGCTCCCTTTCGCCATGCATAAACTGAACCAACAATTGGGATAAGCACGAAAATCAAAGCTTCTATAAATACGGATATACCCAATACATCAAAACTCATTGCCCATGGATAAAGAAAGACCGTTTCAACATCAAAAACAACAAAAACTAGAGCAAACATGTAATAGCGGATTCGGAATTGTAACCAAGCATCCCCCATGGGTTCTATACCCGATTCATAACTAGAGAGCTTCTCTGGTCCTTCACTAATCGGGGCTAAAACTCCGGAAATGACAAATGCTAAGATAGGAATAACGCTTGATATTATTAGAAATGTCCAGAAAATATCATATTCGTGAAGCAGAAACATAAATGTACTCCCATTAATGTGGAATATGTTGAATTATTCGACTTGAATTGGTCAATTCATCCAGTCATCCAGAACTTCTTAGCTTCGGCGAAACAAGAGTTTATTTTGATCAAACCACATAGTTTAGAATTTGTTTGTTGCGGGGCATGTCTTGTTTAAAGATTCATCCAACAGAATCCGACTTACATTTTTTTATTCTATTTAGATATAGATATGATGTAGATATAGGATGCTCTTACACAAACAAAACTCTATCACTTGATCTCGGTTTCTTTATAAGATAAAGTTTCTCTAAACTATTTATTATTTTTTTATTCTATCCTATTATCTATTCTACATATCTATTCTACACTTTCATTTAATCTACATATCTATTCTATTTCTATACTTTACTTTCATTTAATTTAATTTTGAATTAGAATGTATTCGTAATATATTTATATTATATACTAGTAATTGATACTAGTAAGTATATAACTATGATTATGGCTATATTATATAGTATGTATGTAGTATGATTATCTAATGAATTGAAATTCTAATTATTAATTAGAAATTATTAATTATATATATTATTATTAGTATTAGAAATATAATTATGAAATGACATAATGAAATGAAATAAAAAAGATCGAGGTATTTCATTCGAGTTAGAATGAAAACTATACTAAACGAAAACGAAAATGTCTATACAAAAATAGAATGTGTTAGGGTAGGGCTATACGGATTCGAACCGTAGACTTTCTCGGTAAAACAGATCAAACTTATTATTATCGAAATGATTTGAACTGTTTCAAAGACCCAACATGCATTTTGTTGCATTGGGCTCTTTCATTAACTGATGTAAAGATCAGTTAGTCTGCTATATTTTATCTTTTCTTTTCTTTACAGGAAGATAAGAAGATAATGAGATGGCTCCATGTGCTCTGATTCATTATTTGGATTCTGATCTAGGAGCAATACCAAAGTGTTTCAAAGAAGGGTTACCTTGACTTAGGTCTGCCTCCGGCCTAGATCAACCTAAGTTAAATGGAGTCTCTACCGCTCCGCTGCAAGAGTCAAATATGAGACTTCATACACCTTAAAGTTCATAGAACGAAAAGAGGTTATTTTGAGGACCTTATACTCATTATACCTAGCATTGAATGGATTGGATATTAACCTTATCAACTATCAAATCAATGGTGGGTTCTATTTGGCATGGCGCCTGAATGCGTACTTGAATCGGACCTAACCAAATATTTGTCAGGCTATTGTTCTCCTGTTCCTTCGAATCTAGAATCTATGGAGTAAGACATTGATTTCTTAATTCGTAAGATCAATTATGTTAATTGCATAATGGGCTCCCTTGAAAAGCGTTGGCGCATGTGTAAACGAGGTGCTCTACCTAACTGAGCTATAGCCCTTGTCATAGATATCTTAACATATAGATAATTTCTTGTCAAGATGGAATGGATATTCCATGATCTGATAGTTTCTGATTCATTTACTGTTAACGGATTAGTATTGCTTAGAAATAATATTCTATCTATAATTCCCGAAGTGATGGGTCCTTTTTTATGGTGATAAATGACCTACTTAACTCAGCGGTTAGAGTATTGCTTTCATACGGCGGGAGTCATTGGTTCAAATCCAATAGTAGGTAGAAAAACTTATTAGATACCCCCGGTATCTAATAAGTTTTTCTACCCATCTTCTTTTTTCGTTGTATCAGATTAGACTTGATTGTGTTAAATTTGCAGAATCAAAATGTGGTGCAAAATGTGGTGTATGTGTATAATAAATAACTTCTACTTCTAAAGATAAAATAAAAGATAAAGGATTTATTTTTATTATTTTGATGTAGTTATTAGTAGGAAATAACATTGATAGCCTCGACTCGTGTCCTAGCTCGTCTGAGAGCTAGATTCGCCTCAATTGCTTGTCTCTTACCCTCAGCTCTACTTAAGTTAGCTTCAGCTATTTCAAGAGCTTGTTTAGCTTCTTGCGGATCAATGTCAGTACTCATCTCTGCATCATTTCCTAAAATAGTGATCTCATTATTACCTATTCTAGCGAAACCACCCATCAGAGCCACCGTTAACCATTGGTCGTTGAGGCGTATCCTCAAAAGACCTATATCTACAGCTGTGGCAATAGGGGCATGGTTTGGTAATACGCCAATTTGGCCACTATTAGTAGATAAAATGATTTCTTTCACTTCCGAATCCCAAATAATTCGATTAGGAGTCAGTACACAAAGATTTAAGGTCATTTCTTCAAATTGCTCTCCACTTCTAAATTCATAGCTTTCGCGGTAGCTTCATCGATGTTACCCACTAAATAAAAGGCCTGCTCGGGAAGACCATCTAATTCTCCGGAAAGAATCAGTCGAAACCCCCTAATTGTTTCTGCAAGACCAACATATTTCCCCGGAGAACCGGTAAATACTTCTGCCACGAAGAAGGGTTGTGATAAGAAACGCTCAATTTTTCGTGCTCTTGCTACAGTTAAACGATCCTCTTCGGATAATTCGTCCAACCCAAGAATGGCTATAATGTCCTGAAGTTCTTTGTAACGTTGTGAAGTTTGCTTAACTCTTTGCGCAGTTTCATAATGTTCCTCACCAACGATCCGCGGTTGTAACATAGTTGACGTTGAATCTAAAGGATCTACTGCTGGATAAATACCTTTAGCAGCTAATCCCCTTGATAGTACAGTAGTAGCATCTAAATGTGCAAATGTCGTGGCGGGAGCAGGGTCGGTCAAATCGTCCGCAGGTACATAAACTGCTTGGATCGAAGTTATGGATCCCTCTTTCGTGGAAGTAATTCTTTCTTGCAAAGAACCCATTTCTGTACTAAGGGTAGGTTGATAACCCACTGCGGAAGGCATTCTCCCTAATAAGGCGGATACTTCTGATCCTGCTTGGACGAAACGAAAGATATTATCGATGAATAGAAGCACGTCTTGTTCATTAACATCCCGGAAATATTCCGCCATGGTTAGGGCAGTCAAACCAACTCTCATACGAGCTCCCGGCGGTTCATTCATTTGACCATAGACCAGAGCTACTTTTGATTCTGCAATATTTTTTTCATTAATCACTCCGGATTCTTTCATTTCTATGTAAAGATCGTTTCCTTCACGAGTACGTTCGCCTACTCCGCCAAATACAGATACACCTCCATGAGCTTTGGCAATGTTGTTGATCAATTCCATGATAAGTACTGTTTTACCTACTCCAGCTCCCCCAAATAGTCCTATTTTTCCTCCACGGCGATAGGGAGCTAAAAGATCCACCACTTTAATTCCTGTTTCAAAGATTGATAATTTTGTATCTAACTGTATAAAGGCAGGCGCAGATCTATGAATAGGAGATGTTGTGCGAGTATCTACAGGACCTAAATTATCAACAGGCTCTCCAAGAACGTTGAAAATTCGTCCGAGAGTCGCTCCGCCGACCGGAACACTTAGGGGAGCTCCCGTGTCAATCACTTCCATCCCTCTCATTAGACCATCTGTAGCACTCATAGCGACAGCTCTAACTCGATTATTTCCTAATAATTGCTGTACCTCACAAGTAACATTAATTTGCTGACCAACAGTATCTCGACCCTTAACTACCAAAGCGTTATAAATATTAGGCATCTTGCCCGGGGTAAAAACAACATCCAGTACTGGGCCAATAATTTGAGCTATACGACCTAGGTTTTTTTCTTCAAGTGTGGAAACCACAGGGCCAGAAGTAGTAGGATTGATTTTAATAATCATAATAAAGTAAAATATGCCAAAATTTTTGAATAGTGTCGAATCAAAAATAAATGTCCAATATCAAGTTGATCGGTTAATTCAATAAGAAATAAATTAGAGTTAGCATTCGATTTAGTTGGTACCACCTGACCCAATACAATTTCATTGTTTACCATTGAATCAGTCAATTTTCAAGTTCAACCAATCCTTTTCTTTTTCAAAATATCAAGTAAATGAATAAGAATGGTGAGTAAGTGTATTTGATTTCTCTATCATTATAATTATAGAAAATACCATCCATAGATATATGATCATCATCTATGGAATTCGAATCTGAACTCGATTTATGATTCATTATTTCGATCTCACCGGCCTTTTTTTTTTGCATATAGATATAGATTTCCACCGATTTATTTTTGTTTTATACCTTTTCATGGATGAATTATGCCTATTTTCCCATCTAGGATT